GCTAGCGTAGCTTAATTAAAGCATAACACTGAAGATGTTAAGATGGTTCCGAGAGGACACCCGTCAGCACAAAGGTTTGGTCCTGGCCTTCCTAACAACTATAGCTAAACTTACACATGCAAGTATCCGCACTCCCGTGAGAATGCCCTTCAGTTCCCTGCCCGGGAACAAGGAGCTGGTATCAGGCACACCCTAATTAAGCCCACGACACCTTGCTAAGCCACACCCCCAAGGGAATTCAGCAGTGATAAACATTAAGCCATAAGTGAAAACTTGACTTAGTTAAAGCTAAGAGGGTCGGTAAAACTCGTGCCAGCCACCGCGGTTAGACGAGGGACTCAAGTTGTTAAGTATCGGCGTAAAGCGTGGTTAAGACAACTCAAACACTAAAGCCGAACACCTTCTCTACTGTTATACGTTCCCGAAGGTAAGAAGCCCACTCACGAAAGTAGCTTTATTTCATCTGACCCCACGAAAGCTAGGGCACAAACTGGGATTAGATACCCCACTATGCCTAGCCATAAACATAGACAGTTCACTTACCCTACTGTCCGCCAGGGAATTACGAGCATTAGCTTAAAACCCAAAGGACTTGGCGGTGCTTCAAACCCACCTAGAGGAGCCTGTTCTAGAACCGATAATCCCCGTTCAACCTCACCCTTCCTTGTTCTTACCGCCTATATACCACCGTCGCCAGTTTACCCTGTGAAGGTCTAACAGTAAACACAATCGGCACAGCCCAGAACGTCAGGTCGAGGTGTAGCGAATGGAGGGGGAAGAAATGGGCTACATTCCCTAATACTAGGGCATACGAATGATATGCTGAAACGCACATCTGAAGGAGGATTTAGCAGTAAGCAGGAAGTAGAGTGTCCTGCTGAAGACGGCTCTGAAGCGCGCACACACCGCCCGTCACTCTCCCCGAGCTAAGATTTTAAATTAACTAAAACACTACAACTGTAAAGGGGAGGCAAGTCGTAACATGGTAAGCGTACCGGAAGGTGCTCTTGGAATAAACTCAGAGCATAGCTAAAAACAGGATAGCGTCTCCCTTACACCGAGAAGGTATCCGTGCAAACCGGATTGCCCTGACTTCCAATACCTCTCCTGGAGAGGTCCTACTAAACACTAACGTTCAACCCCATTTTTAGTGCACCTTGAACGATTTAAAAGCACAGCCAAAGTAACACGCGCCTATCATAAGGAAAACACCCGTGAAAACCGGGTTGCTTTTGTACCAAAAAACTAGCCCCCCTCCCCAACAGCAACAAACCAATATCCATACCCCCAAACATATTACCTGTTTTCCTTAACAAACCATTTTTCCCCTTTAGTATAGGCGATAGAAAAAGATCTCCGGAGCAATAGAGAAAGTACCGCAAGGGAACGTTGAAAGAGAACTGAAACAACCCAGTTAAGTCTAAAAAAGCAGAGATTCTAGCTCGTACCTTTTGCATCATGAATTAGCCAGTAAAGTCCAAGCAAAGCGTACTTTAGTTTGCTTTCCCGAAACTAAGTGAGCTACTCCAAGATAGCCTAGTAATAGGGCGAACCCGTCTCTGTGGCAAAAGAGTGGGAAAAGCTTTGAGTAGTGGTGACAGACCTATCGAACTTAGTTATAGCTGGTTGCCTGAGAACTGGATAGAAGTTCAGCCTCCCGGCTTCTCCACTCACACCTTATCTTCTAACCCATTAGACACTTTAAAGAAACCGAGAGAGTTAGTTAAAGGAGGAACAGCTCCTTTAATACAAGACACAGCTTTTTCAGGAGGGTAAAGATCACAATTTAAACAAGGAATAATATCTAGGTGGGCCTAAAAGCAGCCATCCATATAGAAAGCGTTAAAGCTCAGACATACCTCTTCTCCCCCTATTCCGATAACCCAGTCTTATCCCCCTGAATTTATCAGGCCGCCCCATGCAACCATGGGGGCGATTATGCTAATATGAGTAATAAGAGAGTACTTAGACTCTCTCCCCGCACAAGTGTAAATTGGAACGGACTACCCACCAAACCTTAACGGCCCCAAACAAAGAGGGAACTGAACAGCAAATAAAACAACTAGAAAACCGTCCAGAAATTAACCGTTAACCCTACACCGGTGTGCCCCCTAGGGAAAGACTAAAAGAAAGAAAAGGAACTCGGCAAACACACTTGGCCTCGCCTGTTTACCAAAAACATCGCCTCTTGCAAATTAACAAATAAGAGGTCCCGCCTGCCCTGTGACTATACGTTTAACGGCCGCGGTATTTTGACCGTGCAAAGGTAGCGAAATCACTTGTCTTTTAAATGGAGACCTGTATGAATGGCATAACGAGGGCTTAACTGTCTCTTCTTTCAAGCCAATGAAATTGATCTCCCCGTGCAGAAGCGGGGATACACACATAAGACGAGAAGACCCTGTGGAGCTTTAGACACCAAGGCAGATTATGTTAAACACTCCAGATCAACGGACCAAACTAATTAATTACTGCCCTAATGTCTTAGGTTGGGGCGACCGCGGGGAAATGAAAAACCCCCATGTGGAACGGGAGCACCCCTCCCACAATCAAGAGTCCCCACTCTAACAAACAGAACCTCTGACCAAAAATGATCCGGCAATGCCGATCAACGGACCAAGTTACCCCAGGGATAACAGCGCAATCCCCTTTTAGAGCCCATATCGACAAGGGGGTTTACGACCTCGATGTTGGATCAGGACATCCTAATGGTGCAGCCGCTATTAAGGGTTCGTTTGTTCAACGATTAAAGTCCTACGTGATCTGAGTTCAGACCGGAGTAATCCAGGTCAGTTTCCATCTATGAAATGTTCTTTTCCAGTACGAAAGGACCGAGAAGTAGAGGCCCATGCTTCAAGCACACCTCCCCCTTACCTAATGATATCAGCTCAAATAGGTAAAAGGGCATAATTCCTCTGCCATAGAAAATGGCAAGTTAAGGTGGCAGAGCCTGGCTTATTGCAAAAGATTTAAGCTCTTTACACAGAGGTTCAAATCCTCTCCTTCACTATGGCCTCAACACTAATCACCCATATTATTAACCCCCTGACTTACATTGTCCCCGTCCTCCTAGCTGTTGCCTTCCTGACCTTAGTTGAGCGAAAAGTACTAGGCTACATGCAATTACGAAAGGGCCCAAATATTGTAGGACCTTATGGCCTACTACAACCCATCGCCGACGGTGTCAAACTTTTCATTAAAGAGCCCATCCGGCCCTCCACCTCTTCTCCACTCCTCTTTTTAATTTCCCCCATTATAGCCCTCACACTAGCCCTAGCTCTATGAGCACCCATACCCTTACCCCACCCAGTCATTGACCTAAATCTAGGCATTTTATTCATTCTAGCCCTTTCAAGCCTAGCAGTTTATTCAATCCTAGGATCAGGCTGAGCATCAAATTCAAAATACGCCTTAATTGGAGCCCTACGCGCTGTTGCCCAAACCATCTCATACGAAGTCAGCTTAGGCTTAATTCTCCTTAACACTATTATCTTTACAGGAGGCTTCACCCTACAAACCTTTAGCACCGCTCAAGAAAGCATCTGACTAATCTTCCCAGCATGACCCTTAGCAGCCATATGGTATATTTCATCACTAGCAGAAACTAACCGCGCCCCCTTCGACCTCACAGAAGGCGAGTCAGAACTAGTTTCAGGCTTTAATGTAGAGTACGCAGCAGGCCCCTTCGCCCTATTTTTCCTAGCAGAATACTCCAATATCCTTCTCATAAACACCCTCTCCGCCATCCTATTTTTAGGAGCCACCTACCTCCCCTACCTCTCACTTCTAACTACTACAAACTTGATAATCAAGGCAACCCTCCTTTCAGTCGTATTCTTATGAGTACGAGCTTCTTATCCTCGATTCCGATATGACCAACTAATGCACCTTATCTGAAAAAGTTTTCTTCCACTCACCCTCGCCCTAGTCATTTGACACCTCTCAATCCCCATCGCATTCGCAGGATTGCCCCCCCAAACATAAAACAGGAATTGTGCCTGAAATAAAGGGCCACTTTGATAGAGTGGATTATGAGGGTTAGAACCCCTCCAACTCCTTAGAAAGAAGGGGTTCGAACCCTACCTGAAGAGATCAAAACTCTTAGTGCTTCCACTACACCACTTCCTAGCAGCATCAGCTAATTAAGCTTTCGGGCCCATACCCCGAACATGTTGGTTAAAGTCCTTCTCCTGCTAATGACCGTTACTGCGCTTACAACCCTAATCTTCGCACTTGGTATTGGCACCACCCTCACATTCGTGAGCTCGCACTGGCTTTTAGCCTGAATAGGTCTAGAAATCAGCACTCTCGCTATCTTACCCCTCATAGCTCAACAACACCACCCCCGAGCGGTTGAAGCAACCACTAAATACTTCCTCATTCAAGCAACAGCAGCTGCAACATTGCTTTTTGCAAGCACCACCAACGCCTGAATTTCAGGACACTGAGATATTCAACAAACCAGCCACCCCCTCCCACTAACCATAGTCACCCTGGCCCTGGCCCTAAAAATTGGCCTCGCCCCTCTCCACTCCTGACAACCTGAAGTCCTACAAGGACTGGAACTAAACACAGGCATTATTATAGCCACCTGACAAAAACTCGCCCCTTTCGCAATCCTCACTCAAATCCAACCCCCCGACTCTCCCCTCCTCCTTATCTTAGGAATCACCTCTATTTTTGTGGGAGGCTGAGGAGGACTCAACCAAACTCAACTCCGCAAGATTCTGGGCTACTCTTCAATCGCACACCTAGGATGAATAATCCTAGTCCTTCAATACTCAACACTCCTCACCCTCCTAGCCCTTCTCATCTATATTATCATAACATATGCCACATTTACACTCTTTATACTGAAAAAAGCAACTTCTGTTAAAACACTCTTTGCTTTAGGACCAAAAAACCCCATCCTCACCATACTTCTCCCCCTCCTCCTCATATCCCTAGCTGGCCTCCCACCACTCACCGGCTTCCTAACCAAACTACTGATTCTTAAAGAACTAGCCAAGCAAGGCCTAGCCCCAACAGCCGCACTAGCCATTCTTGGAACACTCCTGAGCGCATTTTTTTACATCCGACTCTCTGTCGCAACCACCCTCACCCTTTCCCCCAACATTTTAACTGGGGCAGCCCCATGACGACTTTCATCCTCACGACTCACCCTTCCCCTCGCTATCTCCTCCATACTCTCAATCGCTCTTTTACCCCTCACCCCCACCCTAATTGCACTTCTCACCCACTAACCCCCCCCCAGTGATTTAGGTTAATTATTTAGACCAAGGGCCTTCAAAGCCCTAAGCGGAAGTGAGAATCTTTCAATCGCTGTAAGACTTGCGGGATACTACCCCACATCACCTGCATGCAAAACAGATACTTTAATTAAGCTAAAGCCTTACTAGATGGGAAGGCCTCGATCCTACAAAATCTTAGTTAACAGCTAAGCGCCCAAACCAGCGAGCATCCATCTACCTTTCCCCCGCCTACTTAGACAACTAAAGGCGGGGGAAAGCCCCGGCAGACGCTAGCCTGCTTCTTCAGATTTGCAATCTGATATGTTAAACACCTCGGGACTTGGTGAGAAGAGGACTCAAACCTCTGTTCATGGGACTACAATCCACCGCTTAAAACTCAGCCATCTCACCTGTGGCAATCACACGTTGACTCTTTTCTACTAATCACAAAGATATTGGCACCCTTTACCTCCTATTTGGTGCTTGAGCCGGAATAGTGGGCACAGCTTTGAGCCTACTAATCCGAGCTGAGCTAAATCAGCCTGGTAGCCTTCTTGGGGACGACCAGATTTATAATGTAATCGTCACGGCGCATGCATTTGTAATAATTTTTTTTATAGTAATACCAGCTATAATTGGAGGGTTTGGAAACTGACTAGTCCCTCTGATAATCGGGGCCCCTGATATAGCATTCCCCCGAATAAATAACATAAGCTTCTGACTTCTCCCCCCTTCCCTCCTCCTTCTTCTAGCCTCCGCAGGAGTCGAAGCCGGCGCTGGCACCGGATGGACAGTTTACCCACCACTCGCTGGCAACTTAGCCCACGCAGGAGCATCAGTAGACTTAACCATCTTTTCCCTTCACTTAGCTGGAATTTCCTCTATTTTAGGAGCTATCAACTTTATTACCACCATCATCAACATAAAACCCCCTGCTACCTCCCAGTATCAAACCCCACTATTCGTATGAGCAGTTCTTATTACTGCCGTCCTCCTCCTTTTATCCCTCCCAGTACTCGCCGCCGGAATTACAATGCTCCTCACAGATCGTAACTTAAATACTACCTTCTTTGACCCAGCCGGAGGAGGAGACCCCATCCTCTATCAGCACTTATTTTGATTCTTTGGACATCCAGAGGTGTATATTCTTATTCTCCCAGGGTTCGGAATAATCTCCCACATTGTCGCTTACTACAGCGGTAAAAAAGAACCCTTCGGTTATATGGGTATGGTATGGGCTATAATAGCAATTGGCCTCCTAGGATTCATTGTCTGAGCCCACCACATGTTTACAGTTGGAATAGACGTAGACACTCGAGCCTACTTTACATCCGCCACAATAATTATTGCGATCCCCACCGGCGTCAAAGTCTTTAGCTGACTAGCAACCCTTCACGGAGCTAACATTAAATGAGAAGCCCCCCTTCTGTGAGCCCTCGGTTTCATTTTCCTCTTTACAGTAGGCGGACTAACCGGTATCATTCTAGCCAATTCTTCGCTAGATATTGTCCTTCACGACACCTACTATGTTGTAGCACATTTCCACTATGTCTTATCGATGGGTGCTGTTTTCGCCATTATTGCCGGCTTTGTCCACTGATTCCCCCTATTTACTGGCTACACCCTACATAAAACCTGAACAAAGATTCACTTCGGATTAATGTTTACGGGGGTGAACTTAACTTTCTTCCCTCAACACTTCCTAGGCCTAGCTGGCATGCCCCGACGATACTCAGACTACCCGGATGCTTATACACTGTGAAACTCAATCTCCTCTATAGGCTCCCTAGTGTCACTACTGGCAGTATCCTTATTTATATTTATTATCTGAGAAGCATTTTCCACTAAGCGAGAAGTCCTCTCAGTAGAACACACAGTAACTAATGTAGAGTGACTCCATGGCTGCCCTCCTCCGTACCACACATTTGAGGAACCCGCATTTGTTCAAGTTCAATCCCGCTAATCGAGAAAGGGAGGAGTCGAACCCCCATAGATTGGTTTCAAGCCAATCGCATAACCGCTCTGCCACTTTCTTAATAAGACACTAGTAAAATAGTTATTACGCTGCTTTGTCAGGGCAGAATCGCGGGTTAGAGCCCCGCGTGTCTTATACAACAATGGCACATCCACAACAACTAGGATTTCAAGACGCAACCTCTCCCCTCATAGAAGAGCTTCTTCACTTCCACGACCATGCACTTATAATCGTATTTTTAATCAGTGCATTTGTACTTTATATTATGGTGGCCATGGTCACTACAAAAATTTATGACAAGTATATTTTAGACTCCCAAGAAATCGAAATCATCTGAACCATCCTCCCAGCAATCATCCTAATCATGATCGCCCTCCCCTCCCTCCGAATTCTGTATATTATGGACGAAGTTAATGACCCCCACCTCACAGTCAAAGCCATAGGCCATCAGTGATACTGAAGCTATGAATATACTGACTACGAAGAGCTTGGATTCGACTCCTATATAATCCCAACACAAGACCTAATACCCGGACAATTCCGACTTTTAGAAACAGACCATCGAATAGTGGTCCCTGTTGAATCTCCCATTCGAGTTTTAGTTTCCGCTGAAGACGTTCTACACTCCTGAGCAGTCCCCACACTAGGAGTAAAAATAGACGCAGTTCCCGGCCGCCTAAACCAAACAGCCTTTATTTCCTCTCGCCCAGGAGTTTTCTATGGACAGTGCTCCGAAATTTGCGGAGCTAACCACAGCTTTATACCTATTGTAGTTGAAGCCGTCCTGCTAGAATGCTTCGAAGATTGACTGTCCTTTGTTCTTCAAGACTCATCACTAAGAAGCTAAAAAGGGATTGAGCGCTAGCCTTTTAAGCTAGAGACTGGTGACCCCCAACCACCCTTAGTGATATGCCCCAACTTAACCCCCGCCCATGAATAGCTATTTTAATGTTTACCTGAGTAGTATTTTTAACTGTTATCCCAACCAAAATCATTGAACACTGCTTCCCCAACGAACAAATCGATTCAGCCCCCATATTCTCCGAGCCAGATACCTGACTTTGACCATGACTTTAAGCCTTTTTGACCAATTTATATCTCCTTGATTTTTAGGCACTCCTTTATTAGCTATCTCACTCGTTCTCCCCTGAATTCTTCTTCCAACGCCCTCCCTCCGCTGACTAAACAATCGTTTAATCACTACCCAAGCCTGATTTATTAACCGTTTTACTCAGCAAACCTTCCTCCCTCTAAATGTTGAAGGTCATAAGTGAGCCCTCCTCCTGACCTCCTTAATAATGTTCCTAGTTTTCTTAAACATGCTAGGCCTTCTGCCCTACACCTTTACCCCAACTACTCAACTCTCTCTCAACCTTGGCCTTGCAATTCCTTTATGACTAGCAACTGTAATTATTGGCATGCGCAGCCAACCCACAGCTGCCCTAGGACACCTTCTGCCAGAAGGCACCCCAACCCCCCTCATCCCCATTCTTATTATCATCGAAACAATTAGCTTATTCATCCGACCCTTTGCCCTTGGAGTCCGACTTACCGCTAACTTAACAGCCGGACACCTACTAATTCAACTAGTCTCAATGGCCGTCATGGTCCTCCTACCATTAATACCAGCTGTAGCCATCCCTACAGCAGTGTTACTACTTATACTTACCCTCCTAGAAGTTGCAGTGGCTATAATTCAAGCTTATGTATTTGTCCTACTTCTTAGCTTATATTTACAAGAAAACGTATAATGGCACACCAAGCACACGCATATCACATAGTCGACCCCAGCCCTTGACCCCTGACAGGCGCAGTTGCAGCTTTATTAATAACTTCTGGTCTCGCAGTTTGATTTCACTACCACACTGTTACACTGATACTTCTTGGGATAATTTTGTTACTGCTCACTATATATCAGTGATGACGAGACATCGTCCGAGAAGGCACCTTCCAAGGACATCATACACCCCCTGTTCAAAAAGGTCTTCGGTACGGTATGATCCTTTTCATTACCTCGGAAGTCTTTTTTTTCCTAGGATTTTTCTGAGCTTTCTACCACTCCAGCCTCGCCCCCACCCCTGAGCTAGGAGGATGCTGACCTCCCACAGGCATCACCACTTTGGACCCTTTTGAAGTCCCCCTTCTTAATACAGCAGTCCTTCTCGCCTCAGGCGTAACAGTCACCTGAGCCCACCACAGCATTATAGAAGGGCAACGCTCACAAGCAATTCAATCTCTACTTTTAACAATTCTCCTAGGATTCTACTTCACTTTCCTTCAAGCCATAGAATACTACGAAGCCCCCTTCACAATCGCAGACGGTGTTTATGGCTCCACATTCTTTGTAGCAACTGGCTTCCACGGACTACACGTTATCATCGGCTCTACCTTCCTAGCCGTCTGCCTTCTACGTCAAGTCCATTACCACTTTACATCCGAACATCACTTCGGATTCGAAGCAGCTGCCTGATACTGACACTTTGTAGATGTTGTTTGACTATTCCTCTACATTTCTATCTATTGATGAGGCTCATAATCTTTCTAGTACTAACGCTAGTACGAGTGACTTCCAATCACCTAGTCTTGGTTAAAATCCAAGGAAAGATAATGAATCTAGTCATAACAATTCTTCTAATTACCCTAACACTTTCTGCTATCTTAGCCACAGTCTCCTTCTGACTTCCTCAAATAACCCCTGATCAAGAAAAACTGTCCCCCTATGAATGCGGATTTGACCCACTAGGCTCCGCCCGTCTGCCTTTCTCCATCCGATTCTTCCTTGTTGCCATTCTTTTTCTTCTATTTGATCTAGAAATTGCCCTGCTTCTTCCCCTCCCCTGGGGAGACCAACTAACATCCCCCTTGATAACATTCCTATGAGCTTCCGCCGTCTTGGCCCTCCTAACCCTTGGTCTGGCCTACGAATGACTCCAAGGAGGATTAGAATGAGCTGAATAGGTAGTTAGTTTAAGAAAAACATTTGATTTCGGCTCAAAAACTTGTGGTTAAAGTCCATAACTCCCTAATGACCCCCGTTCACTTTACCTTCTCATCAGCATTTATTTTAGGACTAATAGGTCTAGCCTTTCATCGAACCCACCTCCTATCCGCCCTCCTATGTTTAGAAGGCATAATACTCTCCCTCTTCATCGCTATATCCTTATGAACTTTACAGCTCGACGCTACTTCTTTCTCGCCTTCACCGATACTCTTACTAGCATTTTCAGCCTGTGAAGCGAGCGCAGGACTCGCTCTCCTGGTAGCCACCGCCCGAACCCACGGCACTGACCGTCTACAAAGCCTCAACCTCCTACAATGTTAAAAATTCTAGTCCCCACCCTAATACTCATTCCAATGATTTGGCTAGCCTCTCCTAAATGACTGTGATCAACAGCCCTCACTCATAGCCTGATTATTGCACTAGCCAGCTTCTCCTGACTAAAAAACTTGTCAGAAACAGGGTGATCCACTCTCAACACCTTTATGGCCACCGACCCTCTTTCCACACCTTTGCTCGTTCTCACCTGTTGACTATTACCCCTAATAATTCTCGCTAGTCAAAATCATCTTATCTCCGAACCTATTAGCCGTCAACGAATATACATTACACTTTTAACAACCCTCCAAATCTTCCTGATCCTAGCATTTGGCGCTACGGAAATCATTATATTTTACGTGATATTCGAAGCCACACTTCTTCCCACTCTTGTTCTGATCACTCGCTGAGGAAATCAAATAGAACGACTAAGTGCCGGATTTTACTTTTTATTTTATACACTAGCAGCATCTCTTCCTCTCTTAATCGCACTTCTACTCCTTCAAAACAGCACAGGAACTTTATCACTACTCACTTTGCAATACGCCCCCCCTCTTCAACTTTCATCATACGCAGATAAAATCTGATGAGCCAGCTGCTTACTAGCATTTCTCGTCAAAATACCACTCTACGGAGTTCACCTATGACTGCCAAAAGCACACGTTGAGGCTCCAGTTGCAGGCTCCATAGTTCTTGCCGCCGTGCTCCTAAAATTAGGAGGCTACGGCATAATGCGAATACTAGTCGTTCTAGAGCCACTTACCAAGGAACTCAGCTACCCATTTATTGCCCTCGCACTTTGAGGCGTGGTCATAACAGGCTCAATCTGCTTACGACAAACCGACCTAAAATCTCTCATCGCCTACTCATCCGTCAGTCATATAGGCTTAGTAGTAGGAGGCATCCTAATCCAAACGCCCTGAGGCTTTACAGGAGCACTTATCCTCATAATCGCCCACGGCCTAACTTCCTCAGCACTCTTCTGCCTAGCCAACACTAATTACGAACGCACACATAGCCGGACCATAGTGCTAGCCCGAGGCCTACAAATAGCCCTTCCTCTAATGACAACCTGGTGATTCATCGCCAGCTTAGCCAACCTCGCTCTTCCCCCTCTTCCCAATCTTATAGGAGAACTAATAATTTTATCATCCCTATTCAACTGATCTTGATGAACCCTGGCCTTAACCGGAGCCGGAACACTAATCACAGCGGGTTACTCACTTTATATATTCCTAATAACTCAACGTGGCCCACTCCCAGCTCATATTACTGCCCTAGACCCTTCCCACTCACGAGAACATTTATTAATTATCCTTCACCTCATTCCCCTCCTCCTCCTGATTCTCAAGCCTGAACTAATCTGAGGCTGAACCGCCTGTAGGTATAGTTTAACAAAAATATTAGATTGTGATTCTAAAGACAGGGGCTAAAATCCCCTTACCCACCGAGAGAGGCTGGACAGCATCAAAGACTGCTAATCTTCGACCCCTCAGTTAGACTCTGGGGCTCCCTCGAACGCTCCTAAAGGATAACAGCTCATCCGTTGGTCTTAGGAACCAAAAACTCTTGGTGCAAATCCAAGTAGCAGCTATGCACCCCACAATGATTGTCATAACCTCAAGCCTCATTCTTATTTTTACACTTCTTTCACTCCCAGTAATTACCTCCCTAAGCCCTAAACTTAAAAAGCCCGACTGAGCCTCTACCCACGTTAAAACAGCAGTCAAACTGGCCTTCTTTGTTAGCCTTCTCCCCCTCTCCTTATTTCTAGACCAAGGGGCAGAAATAGTTATCACAACCTGAAAATGAATAAACACCTTAACCTTTGATATTAGCATCAGCTTTAAATTTGACTTCTACTCCCTCATCTTCACCCCTATCGCCCTCTACGTAACTTGATCTATTCTTGAATTCGCCTCCTGATATATGCACTCAGACCCCTTCATGAATCGCTTTTTCAAATATCTCCTTATTTTCCTAATCGCCATGATTATTTTAGTAACAGCAAATAATATATTTCAACTCTTTATTGGCTGAGAAGGCGTAGGCATTATATCCTTCCTCCTCATTGGCTGATGATTCGGGCGAGCAGACGCAAACACTTCCGCCCTTCAAGCTGTACTATATAACCGAGTCGGAGATGTTGGACTTATCCTTGCCATAGCATGATTTGCAATAAACCTTAACTCCTGGGAAATACAACAAATATATGCAGCAGCCAAAGGCCTTGACCTTACCCTCCCCCTTATAGGCCTCATTCTCGCTGCAACCGGAAAATCAGCCCAATTTGGCCTCCACCCTTGACTACCTGCCGCCATAGAAGGCCCTACACCAGTTTCCGCTCTACTCCACTCCAGCACTATGGTAGTAGCAGGCATTTTCCTGCTCGTCCGCATGAGCCCTCTAATAGAAAATAATCCCACAGCCCTCACAACATGCTTATGTCTAGGCGCATTAACTACCTTATTTACCGCAACCTGCGCCCTTACACAAAACGACATCAAAAAAATCGTTGCTTTCTCCACATCCAGCCAACTCGGATTAATAATAGTAACCATTGGACTAAACCAGCCCCAACTCGCCTTCCTCCATATTTGTACCCACGCCTTTTTCAAAGCAATACTTTTCCTCTGCTCCGGCGCTATTATCCACAGCCTAAATGACGAACAAGATATCCGAAAAATAGGCGGAATACATCGCCTAACCCCATTCACATCCTCCTGTCTCACCATTGGTAGCCTGGCTCTCACAGGCACACCCTTCCTAGCAGGCTTCTTCTCGAAAGACGCGATCATCGAAGCACTAAATACATCTCACCTTAACGCCTGAGCCCTTGTCCTCACCCTCCTGGCCACCTCCTTTACAGCTGTCTACAGCCTTCGTGTAATCTACTTCGTCTCCATAGGCCACCCTCGATTCAACCCCTTATCCCCCATTAATGAAAATAACCCATCAGTAATTAACCCCATCAAACGCTTAGCCTGAGGAAGCATCATCGCTGGTCTCCTAATCACCACCAATATTACCCCTATAAAAACACCCGTCATAACCATACCCCCTCTGCTTAAATTAGCCGCCTTAATCGTCACCATCCTTGGCCTAATTGTAGCCCTAGAACTCGCATCCCTCACGAACAAGCAATTCAAAGCAACCCCTAAACTCCCCCACCATCGCTTCTCCAACATACTAGGGTTCTTCCCCCTTATTATACACCGCGCACCCACTAAATTCAGCCTAGCCCTGGGCCAGTCAATTGCTTCCCAAATAGTAGACCAAACTTGACTAGAGAAAACAGGGCCCAAAGCTGTAACCTCATCAAATACACCACTAGCCTCAACAGTAAGCAACATCCAACGAGGCCTAATTAAAACCTATCTAATTACATTTCTTTTAACACTAGCCCTCGCAGCCCTCGCCCTCATATTCTAAACAGCCCGAAGAGTCCCCCGACTCAAGCCCCGTGTTAATTCCAACACCACAAATAGTGTAAGAAGAAGCACCCAAGCACCTACCACCAATAAGCCACCTCCTAGCGAGTACATCAAAGCTACACCTCCAATATCCCCCCGAAGCACTGAAAACTCACCTAGCTCATCCACGGAAGTCCAAGAAAACTCATACCACCCCCCTTGAAATAACGTAGAGGCTAAAACAACCCCAAGCACATATACTGATATATACACCGCAACGGACCGACTCCCCCAAGTCTCTGGATAGGGCTCAGCAGCAAGAGCCGCTGAATAAGCAAACACAACTAACATCCCTCCCAAGTAAATCAAAAATAAAATTAAAGATAAAAAGGACCCCCCATGCCCCGCCAACACCCCACACCCAAAGCCCGCTACTACCACCAACCCTAGAGCAGCAAAATAAGGAGAGGGATTAGAAGCCACTGCAACAACCCCCAACACTAAACCAACTGAAAATAAAGACATAATATAGGTCATAATTCCTGTCAGGACTCTAACCAGAACTAATGGCTTGAAAAACCACCGTTATTATTTAACTACAAGAACCCAATGACAAGCATACGCAAAACCCACCCTCTCCTAAAAATCGCCAATGACGCCCTAGTTGATCTCCCAGCCCCCTCCAATATTTCAGTTTGATGAAATTTCGGCTCTTTACTTGGTCTCTGCCTCATCTCTCAAATTGCTACAGGACTATTTCTAGCAATACACTACACCTCAGATATCTCAACAGCCTTCTCATCCGTCGCACACATCTGCCGAGACGTAAATTACGGCTGACTTATTCGCAATCTTCACGCTAACGGCGCATCATTCTTCTTCATTTGCATCTACTTCCACATCGGCCGAGGGCTTTACTACGGCTCTTACCTTTATAAAGAGACATGAAATGTAGGAGTAATTCTGCTACTGCTTGTAATGATAACTGCCTTCGTTGGCTACGTTCTTCCCTGAGGACAAATATCATTCTGAGGAGCTACCGTTATTACTAACCTCTTGTCCGCCGTTCCCTACATCGGAAGCACCCTCGTTCAATGAATTTGAGGAGGCTTCTCCGTAGACAACGCCACCCTCACCCGCTTCTTCGCTTTCCATTTCCTATTCCCCTTCGTTATCGCAGCCGCAACCATAGTTCACCTGATTTTCCTACACGAAACCGGCTCAAACAACCCCCTCGGCCTAAACTCAGACTCAGACAAAATCCCCTTCCACCCCTATTTCTCTTACAAAGACCTTCTCGGATTCGCGATCGTTCTCCTCGCACTCACTTCCCTAGCCCTATTTTCCCCAAACCTCCTAGGAGACCCAGACAACTTCACCCCCGCCAACCCGCTTGTCACGCCCCCCCATATTAAGCCCGAATGATACTTCTTATTCGCATACGCAATCCTACGATCAATTCCCAACAAACTAGGAGGCGTCCTGGCACTTCTAGCCTCTATCCTTGTCCTTATAGTTGTCCCCCTGCTCCACACTTCCAAACAGCGAAGCTTAACATTCCGCCCCCTCACTCAATTCCTCTTCTGACTTCTAATTGCAGACGTCGCTATTCTTACTTGAATTGGGGGAATACCTGTTGAACACCCCTACATCATCATCGGCCAACTCGCCTCCTTACTTTACTTCCTCCTATTCTTAGTCTTTATACCCCTCGCCGGATGATTAGAGAACAAATCTCTTGAATGATCGTGCATTAGTAGCTCAGCTTCAGAACGCCGGTCTTGTAAACCGGACGTCGAGGGTTAAAGTCCCTCCTACTGCTCAAAGAAAGGGGATTTGAACCCCCACCCCTGACTCCCAAAGCCAGAATTCTTAATTAAACTATTCCTTGAACTCATTAACATAAACCACATGTGGATTTAATAGGACATATATGTATAACGGACATTCATCTATATTAACCATACCATATTAGAACATTAAATGCATTTGCTAAAGACATAAATTTACTAGTAACATGAACTTGTTTTGTGCAAGATTAAGGTATCGCTAGGGTCATGCATGAGTGTTGTCTATTCATAAGGTCAGGAACATCAATCGTGGGGGTCGCTAAAATTGAACACTATCGGCATCTGGTTCCTATTTCAGGAGCACAAATTGGGTCATCTAGCACACTTTTATTGACGCTTGCTAGGGATTGATGGTGGAAAACATTAGCGGGAGCCACCAACATGCCGAGCGTTCTTTCTACAGGATCAGGGGTTCCTTTTTTCTATTTCCTTTCAACTGGCATCTCACAGTGTTTTTAATAGAGAAAATTAAGGTTGAACATACATATTGCCCATTTCGCTTAACTTGTGTTACAACTGTATAGAGAATGGTGTAAGACATTCTATAAGACTCACAATAGTTTACTCCTCGAGCATAAGGCTTGCAATTCTACACTCTTTAATCTCTCACCCCCTCTCAGATACTTCTTTTTTGTGCGAAACCCCCCCCTCCCCCCCCAACACTCGAAAGCTAACTAACATTCCTGAACCCCCCCCGGAAAACAGGAACCCCTCGAGCGCTTTTTATAGCGCAGCAGCACTATAAAACATGACGGTGAAACGAAAAAACTTAATAAAAATAAAACAGATAACAAGCACCCCATTAAAAAAACTTTAATAGATAGGTCCGACCTGAAATTTCAATTTCCAACGCATCTCGAAACAAACAAATTCAAGACACAACATTCTTATAGTATAATTTTATTATATTATAATTAAACTATATTATAATCATGCTATATTATAATTATGATATAGTATAATTATGATATAGTATAATCATACTATATTATAATTATACTATGCCATAATTATAACACAACCTCGTAATGTAAAAGTTCCCCCACTC